TTTCCTAATCCTAATAAGGGGGGTTTCCTGAACGGGAAAAGATGAAAGCGAGTCGGTATGTTAATTCCTCATCCGCAAATCCGCCCTTCCCGTAGGTTATTTTCTCAACGAAGAAGTAATTGTAGGAATGAAATATCAGTATTGATATTGGTATAATTCTAAAAAGCAAATAATAAGCCCAAAGCAAGAAAATCTGAATTTTTTTTTTTCAGATTTTCATAAAAAAATTAAACAAAAGGATTCGCAAATAAAAGTGCTAATGCTACAACCAAGCCATAAATTGTTAAAGCTTCCATAAAAGCTAGACTAAGCAATAAAGTACCTCTTATTTTTCCCTCTGCCTCGGGCTGTCTCGCGATACCTTCTACAGCTTGACCCGCAGCAGTGCCTTGACCAACTCCAGGTCCAATAGAAGCAAGCCCTACAGCCAATCCAGCAGCAATAACGGAAGCAGCAGAAATCAGTGGATTCATAATAAGTTCCTCGTATAAAAAATATAAATAAATAGTTAATGATACAATCAATGAAAGTGTGGCTTAATTATTCCATCGCTATAAATTCATCTAGTCAAAAGTAACTACAAACTTCCAATTTAAATCATATTAGGAACTCATCAAAACGACTTCAAATAGATTTTTTTCTATCGACAAAGTCTTTGTGAATTGAATCTATGCGAGTTTTCTTCATCCATTTCTTAGTTCTAGTGAATTCTTCACCTTTTTTCTTGATTTCATCCATTTATTCATTCAATTCAAATTCAACGCAACGCACAATCACCGACAGGACACAAGGACTTTTTTTTTGAATCCCTATCTAAATTCATAGTAGGGTAAATTAGATATATCTTTAGTTCATATATAACTAGTCAGTATCTAATATCACATATACATGTCTTTCTTCCATAATGTAAACTCTTCTTAGATTCAATGGAATTCGAAAATAATGCCCCGAAACATCCACAAGAGTTGGCTTAGAAACATTAAATAAAATACACCTTATTTGACTCCGCTTATCCGAACCGAATCCCTTTTTTCTACCGTCCCCTTTATTTAGCATTACCCGCATAGAATAGATCTAATCGAAATGGACAAAGTGATTCAATCAAATCGTTGCACAGAAATATCATTATTTGGTTGATCTAAGTTCATTCGATTTTTGATTTTAAATAGAATTGATTTTTTTTTGTCAATCAGTGAATAAAATCCATTGAAGGGGGAAGTATTCTGGGGAAGTATTCTATAGAACATCTTTTCTTTTTTCATTTAAACATATACCAAAAAATGCTTATTCAAATGATGACTGCGAGTATTTTATATTGAGATTGGCTTGTCAATATAAAATGAATCCTCATTGAGGGGGGTCTGATATAAGTGGATCAAATAGGAATTTGAGGAAAAAGATCTTTTCGATCTCTTTCCTTTTTTCTTTTACAATTCTCTACTCCAACTCTAATATGAATATCGTAATCCTTTTTGCTATTATTCTAGATGTTCTATAGTGTAGTTGTATATTTATATAACCTAAGTAGATTATTTATAGACCGTGCATACATTGACTTGGGCTAAGCTCAAAAAGACTCTCAAAAAGGCTCTTTTGAAAACTAGTCAATGATGTCCCTCCATGGATTCACCTATATAAGCCGCGGCTAAAGTTGCAAAAATCAGAGCTTGAATACCACTTGTAAATAATCCAAGGAACATCACAGGTATAGGAACCACTGAAGGTACTAAAGAAACAAGAACAACAACTACTAATTCATCAGCTAATATATTTCCGAAAAGTCGAAAACTAAGTGATAAAGGCTTTGTAAAATCTTCTAATATGTTAATAGGTAAAAGGATTGGGGTTGGTTGAATATATTTCCCAAAATACCCTAATCCCCTTTTACTAAGACCCGCATAGAAATATGCCACTGACGTAAGTAGAGCTAAAGCAACAGTAGTATTTATATCATTCGTGGGTGCGGCTAACTCGCCATGAGGTAATTGTATGATTTTCCAAGGTAAAAGAGCTCCTGACCAATTAGAAACAAAAATAAATAGAAACATAGTTCCAATAAAAGGAACCCAAGGGCCATATTCTTCTCCAATTTGAGTTTTACTCACATCTCGAATGAATTCAAGGACATATTCGAAGAAATTCTGACTGCCGGTAGGGATAGTTTGTGGGTTCCGAACAGCTATAGCGGCTGAACCTAATAAGATAGCAATTACAACCCACGAAGTAATAAGTACTTGGCCGTGGACTTGGAAACCCCCGATTTTCCAATAGAAATGTTGACCTACTTCTACGCCGGATATATCGTATAACCCTTTTAGTGTTTTGATGGAACATGCTAGAACATTCATATTGACCTCTGAGAAAAATCAGGCTTTAAACGAAATTATTTTGATTCAATCATTTCTTTCTCCACTTGACTACTTGAATAATCTATTTTCGATAGCAACTAATTGGACAATCTCCCCAGTGATTAGTGATTATGATCTCTTTTTTGAGATTGAGAAACATCCTAAAATCTATGAAGTTTTCGAAAGAGGTTATTTTTCTTATTAATTACAGATTTATTATATAGCTAGAGTGTCCCTTACAAATTGCGAATACTAATTTGTTAAGAATGAATCGGATTGAAGAGATAGCGTCATCGTTCGCTGGAATCGAAAGATCGGCGAGATCGGGGTCACAATTCGTATCAATTAAACAAATTGTTGGAATTCCCAAAGTGATACATTCTCGAAGAGCCGTATATTCTTCGTGCTGATCAACGACAATTACAATATCGGGTAATCTTGTCATATATTTAATCCCGCCCAGATATCTTTGCAAGTGAGATAATTGCCTTTTCAACATAGCCGCGTCTCTTTTCGGAAGATGGTTAAGTTGACCCGTTTTTTGTTTCGTTCTCAAGTTTCTAAACTTCTGAAGTCTCATTTCTGTAGTGGACCAATTCGTTAACATACCGCCCGGCCATTTTTTATTAACATAATGACACCGAGCCTTTATCGCAGCCCGTGCTACTGAATCCGCTGCTTTTTTTTTAGTGCCAACAATCAAGAATTGGTTTCCATTACTCGCTGCATCAAAAAGTAAATTACAAGCTTCTGATAAAAAACGAGCAGTTCTAGTAAGATTTGTAATATGAATACCTTTACGCTTTGCAGAAATATAAGGCGCCATTTTCGGATTCCATTTCCTTGTACCATGGCCAAAATGAACTCCTGCCTTCATCATCTCTTCCAAATGGATGTTCCAATACCTTTTGGTCATTTCTCCCCCCAACGTCCCTTTTTTAAAAAGGACAAGGTACTCCGAAATAAATAAATAATTGTTCCGACGGAACCTTCTCTTCTACCGTAAATTAACTGTCGATACACGAATCAAGCCATTATTCTTTTCTATTCATTATTATCTTTAGTACTGGACATCAAATACCAAACCAAATGGCCGGCAGATTTACCCTTTGAATCTGCTCTTTAGGAATCATTAAGTGTAATCATTAAGTGTTATAAATGATTGTTCTGGTGTATCGTAGAAATTCTTTGAAAAACAAGAATCCAATAAATTTTTGTGATGGAACAAAATATTTCCCATTTCTCCCATTTCCCCCTCGAATAGATTCTTCTTTTTGGTTTCGAGAGGAACGTTGTTATGTTTCCTTGAAGGGTGCACTAAGCCTTTGAATCCCGTACCGACAGGTATCATTCCGCCCAGAACAACGTTTTCTTTCAGGCCTTTCAACCAATCGATACGACCCCGAAGAGCTGCTTTTGCTAAGACTCGAGCAGTTTCTTGAAAACTCGCCTCGGAGATGAAACTTTGAGTATTCAGCGATGCTCTTGTTATTCCCAATAAAATGGCTCGGTAACAGACGGTTTCTTCCAAAGCACGTCCCGTTCGTTCCGCTCTCAACAATCCAATTAGTTCTCCGGGTGAAAAAACATTAGACATTCCATCTTCTGAAACCAACACTTTAGATGTTATTTGACGTACAATAATTTCTATATGCCTATTATGGATCTGCACCCCCTGGGATCGATAAACTTTTTGGATCTTATTCACCAAAGAGATACGACTTTGCACTATAGTTAGCTCAGTGCCAATCACGAATCCCCAAGGAATTCCAAGAATTCTTGTTATACATTCGTTCCAACCCCTAACTCTCTTTTCGAGATTCGTCGATATGGAATCAATTGAACGAACTTCTAACACTCGTTCTACTTTTGGAAGACCCTGCGTTATATCACCAGATCTCGATTTTTCATATATAAATGTAAGTAACGTATCTCCTGCATAAAGGATTCGCCCATAATGGCCATGAACAGTGGCTCCAGGGGTGGCTAAATAAGGCCTAGCCAATCGTATTACTACAGAGTCAACTTGAACAATTAGAACTTGACCCGATTTTAGGTTTGGTCCGTTTTTGGCTATACATATATTTTCAGAAATAAACTGACCAAGACTCAATATTGTAGATGTTTTTTCAAAAGAATTGTGGGGGATAAAACTCCAATTTAACTTGAATGGATTCAAAATGATAGTTCTGCGCGGATTAGAATTAGAATGAAAAATTTTAGCCTTTTCGTCAATTAAATAATATTTAAGTATTTGAAAGGTCTGTTTTCTCTTTTTCAAATTGGCAAGTTGGAAATAGCTAGTTACCAAGATATGATTATGAGTTATTAAACGAGAAAAAAAAAAAAAATTGGAAATTGGGAGGGCTGTTCCGACAGGGCCCAACGAATTTCTTAGGGGATCTTTTTGAATTGAGTCTTTTATCACATTGTGATATTTGACATCATTACATGGACCTATTTGAGAATAATTGGCTGATGATAAAATTATCAAAGAATGACATTCCTTATTTTTATTCAACAACGTCTGAATAGTTCCTTGATTTTGCTTAACGGATTCTTGTATCTTTCCCCCGGAATAGGAAAAAAACGGATTGATATTGGTACGATCTGATCTATTCTGATAGATCAATCCCGAACTCGTTGTATCAT